AAACTGTATTGTTACTCTTGCTCCCGTCAGGATAAATCTGGCCCCTTCCCCTATTCCCGCCTACATATATGGGATATTTTAAAAAGTGAACATCTTTATTAGTAGCGGGGTCCGGAGAAAGAATAGGAAAGGTTATTTCACTATATTTCTGACCAGGAACAGGACCTATAACAAGAATATTTTTTTTAGTGGGGCGATAGTTCTGAAAAGACAGATTGCCTATCTTTTCTTTCATCTCGGGCGAAATCCGATCGGGGGGGGCTAATTCAAATCCCTCGGGTAAAATAAGAACAGCCCCCACATTCAAACCCCCCTTTTTACCATTAGCAAGAACTTGTTTTACTTGCATATCATAAGGAATTCGAACAACTGCTTCAAATACAGTATCAGGAAGTACCGCTTGTGGAACCTCAATTTCCACGGGCTTATTAGCTAAATGGCAATTGGCACATACAATACGCCCGGTCGCTTCTCGTGGATTTTCATAACCCTGCTGTGCAAAAATGGGATATGCATTTGAAATGGATGTCCGAGTTATGATATATATCATCAGCGATACGGAAATAGATCGAGTAATCTCTTTCTTTATCCAAGAAAGGGTATTTTTAATTTGCATGGTCCAATCATTGATCCCGAAAATTTCTACAATAAAATTAGGTAGGTCGCTTGTATAGTCCCTATCCACAATTCTGCTATTTACTGAAATAATTTTACTGGAATATAGGAATAGGAGAAATCCTCGTCTCGGTAGAAAGAGTACGTACGTCTTTAAATGTTTTGCTTATGTAACATATTCTAGTTGGATCAGTCATTCATTGAATGATAAATCACTACAAGTGATGGAGATACACGATTTAAATAACGAAAGATCCAATATTTAAAAATTGTATCTAGAATGACTGGAAAAGTGGAAACAAGACCAGATATAATTTGGTCGTTATGAGCAAATCCAAAATCTTTGTAGACATAGCCAATCATAAGTTCCCAACCATGGGGTGAATGGAATCCGATACATAAATCAGTTAATAAAAGAATAGAAAAAGCTTTTATTGTGTCACTTAAGTTATATAGGAATTCTTGAACCCAAGAGTTAAGAATAACAAGTTCTTCATTACCCAGAATAGAATAACCACTGAAAATAATGAAACAGATTATATTTGTCGATAAGTGAAAAATCGTATGGATATGATCCTCATTGTGCATCTTGATCAATTGGATCGTTTCTTTGTGGATCCCGATACGAAGCGTTTGTAGATCTCTTTCCGGGTCTTCTTTTATCATTTCTTCCAAGAGTAAGAGTTCTTCTAATTCTATGAATTTTTCTAGAATACTCTTTTCTTGAATATCAGTCAAAAAAGTTTCAGATTGCCTAGTATTCCACCAATTAGTAACCCAAGATTCAAGACTTTTATTAAATGAGAGAGAGATCCACCAGGGTAAAAATACTATAGATGTAAGATATAGAAGAGGAAGAAATGATTTCTTTTTTGCCATTTTATCATCTGTGAATTGGAATTGTTAATGAACCCACCTCATTCCCTCTTTCGTCGAATTTATGTGATCTAATATTTGATTTTCTATCAACCATAAGTTCTATTACAAGGCAGCTAACCTATGAATCTATTCCCTATTTTTTATTTGTTTTTTATTTGTGATTCAGCGGTTAGTCCTTGAATCTAGAAAGAATACAGAAATAGAATAAGAGCCCACTTCGAATTCGAATGAAGAAATAATTAAAAAAATCTTGTTTCCAGATACCTCCATTGATCAAATTCGAAGCCCTTTCGAAAAATTCCTGAAAGAACCACTTCAATGAATATTATTCGGATTTCGAACCAAAGGAACTCCCCTTCTATCAAAATAGAAAATATTTCGAAAAAAAATACCCCAGCTACCCCCACAGTAAAAATAGAGACAGATTTCTATTTATGAAGAATATTGTGATGTCATGATCAAAAATGAGTGGAAAAACAAGACAAAAAAGTTTCGTTTTATGGCCGTTCCGTATACGTCTACTTTGGCTCGAATGAACGTTTTGAAAAAACTTGCAGCTATGCTATAGAAAGAAAAGAGAATTCTTGAATTTTTTCCCTGCCACTGAGAAAGAATTTTTTCTTCAGTTCCAGTTCATTTCAAAAGACTTCAATAGGTACGCGCAAGAAATAGGCCAATTCGGCAGCTTTTTGCTCAATTTCTCGCGGAGTCAAATTCTCATCACTACGCGTCAAGGGAATGGCCCCCTGTCCTTTGATTTCCATATAAAGGATACGACGAGCATAAATCCCCTCTTTAACTTCTATTCTGATGGACTGAATATCTTTCATATGGAATCGTAGGAAGATACGACGATTTATTCCAGGAAATCCCCAACGAAAAATACACACTATTCCTTCTTTTCTATCGAATCGATCATAGCCACTACCCACATTCCACGAAATTGTGCACCACAAATAGGAACTAATAAAGAGACCCGCGATCCCGTAGAAAGACATCACCATCCCCTGTGGGAAAAAATGGATTTGCTGAGACGGAACTAAAGATATCAAATTCTTACCGAGATAACTGGAAGTTCCAACCAATACGAATCCTAATGAACCTAAAAAAAGGATAAAGGCCCAGCAGAAATTACTTGTTTTTCGAGACCCCACTATAGGTTCTATCCATATATGTTCTGATCGCCAACTCATACTAGATCCAGTTGCATTTTATTAGAATTGAGAAAATAGTCCAAATGGATTTTACTTTCCTTTTTTGATTTCCGAAGTAACTCTCATCAACTAGCGCCATTCTGATGTAACTCTTTAAGAGTAATTGATCGAATTGGTTAGGGCTAAAATAATAACATTCACTTTATATGATCTCCCATAGATATCTACACCCATATAGATACATTGACTTTACATTTCAGATATCCGCCTCGATTCCGATCTATTTGAATATAGCCATAACTCATTTACCCATATCATAGATTTACACATACACAATAGCTCCCTCATTTATGTTTGGAGGAAGCCATATGTTACACCATATTCTATTAAATAGATATGCGTGTTATCTATATCTAAGTCTTAAAAATAGATGAGATTGGGACCCATCGGATCTAAACAATCTTGTTTTTTTGAACATAAAGAAATAAAGAAGCCATTGCAATTGCCGGAAATACTAGGCCCACTAAAGGCACAAAAATAGAGGGTAAGTTGGAAGTTGTCATAGAATGGGTACCTCGATGTAATATTTGTACCTGTTATAAAGATATCCTATAATAATAATAATTCGTATATAATTATACTAAGTATATCTAAGTGAGTATATATATAATAAAGAAATGCAAGGAATGTCTAATTAAAAAATGTATAATTAAATAAATAATACTTATGAATCTTTCTACATGATATAGAAAAATATATGTATGATAAAATCCATTCTTGTCTTATCATTTGAATTCCAATTTGTATTTCATTTTTATTTAATTAGAAATTCCCGAAAGATTCATTAGAATTCGATCCAACAAGAGGGATTCTTAGCCAAAATAGAGATTTCTCGGGAGAAAAGATACGATACTCTATAGCTATATTTTCTATACTTGAATTATATATACATACACAGCAAAAAGGAAAAAGAAAACTCGGTTTATTTGCCTAATTTGAATTTCGCATAAGGCAGAATTTGCTTTTTTTTATCTTGTTGATAGAAGTTTCCTGATTACTAATCAATAATATCGGTAAAAAAAGAAAAAGAATTGTCCACATGATTCTTTACTTTATTTTATACAATTTGGAATTAAATCTTATGTCACCAAACAAAAAATACATTCTTCGGATTTTGACTTTGATTCCGATAAACTAACTATTTGTTCACTACAAATAAAATAATTGAACTTAAGGCTCTACTTACTACTTAATGGAATTTGAATTCAAAGGAAAAAAAGTGTGAAGCTTCAATAACTCACTCAAAACGCCCTTTAAAGGATTACGTGGTACGATTGGATCGAATAAGCCCTTATGGAATAAATATTCAGCCGCTTGTGAACCTTCAGGTACTGTCTTATTCAATGTTTGTTCAATTACTCTTTTACCTGCGAATGCAATGTAGGCATTAGGTTCGGCAATAATGATATCCCCCAACATCCCAAAACTAGCCGTCACCCCACCAGTAGTAGGAGATGTAAGGATAGATACATAGAATAACTTTTTATTTGATTGATAATCATATAAAGCAGCAGATATTTTAGCCATTTGCATCAAGCTCAAACTTCCTTCTTGCATACGTGCTCCTCCGGAAGCACACACTAGAATAAGAGGTAAAAATTTATTGGTAGCATACTCGATCAAACGGGTGATTTTCTCGCCTACTACGGATCCCATACTACCCCCCATAAACTGAAAATCCATAACTCCAATTGCTATGGGAATACCGTTTAGTCGACCTGTGCCTGTTTGAACAGCTTCGGTTAATCCTGTGTTTCTTTGATAAGAATCAATACGATCTTTATAAGGCTCTTCTTCCGAATGAAATTCAATAGGATCCAGAGAAACCATGTCTTCATCCATAGGATCCCAAGTACCTGGATCAATCGAAAGTTCGATTCGATCTGAACTACTCATTTTCAAATGATATCCACATTGTTCACAAATATTCATTTTTGACTTAAAAAATTTCTTATAATTTAATCCATAACAATTTTCGCATTGAACCCACAAATGCCTATATTTTTGAGTCAAATCGAAATTAGTAGAATTTTCTCTTATATTGAAATCAATAGTATTCCTGACAGTTCTTATATTGGAGCTCCCCTTTTCATTACTATTTCCACTTTCACCACAAATGTAATTATAAATGTAACTGTCACTGTAATTGTGACTACCACTTAAAATGGAACTCTCAATACAGATTTGAGAACGAAGATAAGAGTCAATGCAACTATTAATGTGATTATTCCAACTATATTTAGCATCATACATGTAACGATCATAGTGGGAATCGTTATTCTTAGATCCATT